CAATTAGTGGGGCATTCTAAACCTACGTCAACAATCAATGGGGCACCTCTCCATCTTATGCATCTGCTGGTACTGCGCCTGAGCTAGTGTGACTGGATCCCTCAATCCCTCTTACAAAGAAGAAATTCCTTCTTTTTCTTACTTTCAAACGATTGTAAAATTCATTAATTTTTTTCTTTTTGCCATAAATAAAGTCGAGCCCGCCATTCAAATTGATATCCCAGAGAAGGGACGAGCGCCTACATAACCTAGCCAGATCCGTAACTACTGCAGCGTCAAGTTAATCCGTAACTACAGCAGCGTCAAGTTAATCCGTAACTACAGCTTCAAGTTTGGTTATGGTAATGATGGAAATGGTTTTGGTATCAGACCAAAATGTAGTTCTCATGGCCCCTTTTCTTGCTCAGTTCCTCAAAAAAGGGGATTCATCATCCCTCAAAAGAGTACATCTGAGGCGGGATCTCATCCAGCTCCTTTGACTAGCTTTTCTTACGCAGCTATAAGTCAAGTGGAGATCCTCTATTTTCACGAATCCAGTTCTCGATAGTAAATGAAAAGAGTGGCCGGGCTCAAAGAGGAATCGCCCGAAAGCAAGGGAATCCATTCTGCTCTGAGATGCCGAGAATCTGCTTTTGGTTGGTGCTATAGTAAGAGCATTAGCTCTTCTCTTATCCCCGCTGTTGAAGGAAGACGCGGTCAACACAAGATCCACTGCTATTGAATCCGTTGTAGGCGAGACTAGTAGAAGTGAACACCCTGAGAGAAATTCTTTTTAGGAGCTATTTCACGCCCTAGGTCCTATTCCTTTCTTTCTCGATGCTTTTCATAGCCCAGTTTCGTAAACAAGGGAATGCCCCATGGCATCAGTTGACTTAAACGAGTTGGGGAGCGAAGCAACTTCCGGTAGCTACCGAGCGTAGAGTTAGCTTTTGGCAGCTCATGAACCGACCGAAGGAGGGGTTGACTCTGCTGCCGGGCTTTGAGGAATGGGAGCAGCTTTGGAATCAGCGTAAGTAGAAGTGGGTCACCCCATATAAGTAATATGGGCAAGTACGCGAGATGTAACCAATAGATTTCTATTTTTCAACGAAGTCCTTCTTTCAGCAAAATCGAAGCTCCTTAGTGCAATCGATTTCAGTATGCCGGTTTAATTTGAAGAGAAAGAGGGCAGAAATCCTTACAATCTCAGAACCAAGGAGAGAAGGTGGCGAAGGATCCGGATTCACTTTTTTTTATTTGATTCATACCCGCGTAAAGGCTTTTCCTGATTAAGGAAGAAGCCTAGAAGGCAGAACTCTGAACTAAGCCCAAAGGCTAGATCCCACTTCGAACTTTATGTTTCAAGCACGTTGGCATTTGATTTTAACCATAAAGAGGGAACCCCGGTAAAAAAAAAGGCTTGCTTCTTTCTTGATGGTTGAACGGAATCAAGCCCAAGGGCAATAGCTGACATTGTTGAATTAGCTGACAGAAGAAGCGAAAGGTATTCTGATTTAAGTTCACCCAATCCTCTAAGCCCTTATTCTTGAAAAATAGGCATATGGGTGATAAGGAACTTGAAACAGGCATGGACAGAAGTATGCCCCTCCTTTTGATGGTGAATGTCGGAAATCCTCTTCCCGGATCACCTTTGATGGACATTCAAAAGGATCTGCTAGGCTGTCTTACATGTCCCAAAAAGCAAGCAAAGGGGCTCCTTTCCTTCCCCATGTGGAAGAAGTGTACACACAGGGGGCCTACAACCTCGACCTCAGTATGAAAAGCATGACGGAATCGACGGTGGTCAATCTTCCTTCTTCTTTGGCATCTCGACTGGGGAGCATGAAAACAAGACTGGAAGAGGGCTCAGGTATCAACGTCCTTAGCCCGCATTGATCAATATCAATAAGAATAGCAGTCGTATAGGTATAGGTTAGCGCTTCCTTGCTTGCATCCTTTCCTCTCTTTCTTAATGAAATAAATATAGATGTCTCGACTGCCGAATCCTTATCCTGCAAACAACTCGATTCTGTTGATTCACTGTCCATTTGTCCTTAAACCGGATGTTTGGTCAACGACTTTGATATTCCTTCACACAAGGTTTTTAATCCTTCTCCCCCGCTTAGGACAGAAAGGGGAAGTAGCGAGATTACGATTCATTCGATTGGCAGGTCCAATCGAAGGAAGTCGCTCCAGCAGCTTTAGTACTTAGTACTTAGTTAAGGCCCCAGCCCTTCGCCCGGTTCTTCTCCGGCTCCACCAGCAGCCTTTATCAGCTGCTATGGTTCCCTTCCCGCAATGCGAATCTATATCTCTTTGCGGCTACAGCCTATTCTAATAGGACCCATATTCAATCTCTTAAGTGACTTCTGAACACTAGCTAGCTCTGGACCTACCTATATTAGCCATGAGCGATCACCAAGCGGAGTTGAAAGAAAAGAGACTTGACATGCCAAAACTTCGCTCGCGAGCTCGGAACGAACGGAGCGGAAGGGATCAAAAGTTCCAGGGAGAAAAAAAAGACGAGCACTTTGGGCCACGGAGCCAACGTTTAAGACAAGGCTAAAGGAGGCCATACGTGTAGTAAACTCCTCTCGTTGTGAAGAGAGTGAGTCTATAGAGCCTACGAGCCGGCCGATCCACTGTAGTGGAATCTTGTGAGCTAGCGGACGGTCCCGCGCGGTTTGCATTAGAGGGGCCCGCTTTCATCATCCTTACCCAGATCTCTTCTATTCTGTGATCTGGGATGATTAGATGAGGTTTCCATGTGTGTGTCTTCGGGAGCATCTTCTCCTGTGGGATCATAGCCAGTTTTTCACTGCGAGTGGTTATCTAAAGTAAAGGTAAACGAGGGTGACAGATCGATGAGGGCGCTCCTGCTTATCGGTTATACCCTTCGACCCCTGTTTTAGCAGCTAGCGAAAAGGCTTCGTTCTGCTGTTCCCCGTGAGTGGTCTAAATCAGCTGCGGTAGTTAAGGTTTGGAACAAATGAGCCTAAGGGAACGAAGTTGTGAGCCTTTAGTAATATATGAATAAGAGATATTAGAAATAATAAAACCTGATGGTTCCTGTCCTGAAACGAAGGATGCGAAGAAAGTACTGCCGCCTGTCATCATGCTCAATCAGTAATAAGTTGGCTTCACCTCCGGGGATCAGTCCAGCCTTGTGAAGGGAGAGGACTCTGTGGGCGGAAGCTACTCTGTTATCTTGCTTTCCTCATTCGCATGAGAGACAGACACATTGTGCACTCAAGATGATGAATGCCACAAGAGAGATAGAAGAAAGAAGATCTGTCTCGATTCTATCTCTATCTTTCGACATCTCATCTCTATAATAGAGATAATAATGGGTGGAGAATCCTTGTGTATTCTACTGGTATAGAATCTTTGTGGAAGGCGGGAAACTTCCGTCTAGCGGTCATGGGAAAGCCAAAACTTGTATATAATAAGTCAATACTGGGTCGGTCGAGACTCTTTCTTAGTGAAGTGGGAAGACAGCACCGAATCAGACGGGCACAGAAGAAGAAGTGGTTTCATCCGACCGGCGAGATAATTCGATTTCTAGTCAGCTAACTGAGAATCCAATAGAGAAAATTGCTTTTCTAATGATTTCTCGATAGAACGATTTCTTGTGAGCCACGAAACAGATAATCCAAGTCGTAAGTACGAACCACTCAATGGAGAATCTCAGGCCAATAAGCTACGACTACGAAACGAATTGGATCGGGTTCAGCGCTTGAAAGCTATCGAAGAAGAGTCAATTCAATGCTCAAGTCAAAGGGGGGAGTCCACTTATTCAATAGAAGAGAAGCCTATATCTGCCGACCCTACTTCACTTCCTTATAGTGCCTTGCCTACTGTCTTTGAATAATGCTTCATTCCAGGGCGTAAAAGAAAGCTTAGTATAGCAATTGAATTGACCTTTTGTACTGAGGACGACCTATGAGATGGTTTGAACCGGTTCTCAAACCTACTACTATACGAACAGTCTTCTTCGGCTAAGGCTGGCAAATCCAACTCTTTTTTGTTAAAAAGAGATCTCAGATCAAGGGCTATCGACCCGACAGTGCTCCGTTGGTCCATTTAGTGGATCCTCCCCCCAAAAACAAGATCATATTGAGCAGCAACTTCGAGGAAGATAGCATTGGGACATGCTATTACCTATGTATGGTGACGGGTGTCATGCCAGAGTCTGTCCGGGTGGGCTCAAGCTAAAGCAGGAGAAGAGAGTTAGCTTTCTGCTGAGTGAGCCCGAACAGGAGCGGACGCACACTAGATCAGAGCAAGTTTAGCTGGCCCAATGGCGCAGACACCTACTAGGATGAGGCATAGCGAGAATTGAACCCACATCTCGTTGAGCTGCTCCAGCAAGCACCCCTTTCGGAAGCTCAATTTGTAGGACCGGGGAGAACACTCGCAGGCGTGCAGGCGTTTTGAGAGAGCGCAAAACTCTAACTTGAGTAAGTGCCAGCCAGGCAAAAGGGTTAGCCTGAAGTGGTGGTTTAGCCAAAGGGGGAACGTGCAACGGTTGGATTCAGCACGCTCTTAGAATAGCTGTGGAAATCCGAACGCCTATCCCAACACGGAGAGCTTATCCACTACATCTACATAAGGAATAGTCTAGTCCAATATTTCTTGTCCTTAAAATATCATATATGCACCGCTGCTGATCCTTTCTAAATCCAGCTTCAACCGAGCATACGTCTGCCGCGGGAACAGGAAGAACGGAAATTTACTTTTATGTTGAAGTCTTTCCCGTTGGAAGGCTGGGGGGCGCCTTGCACGTCTTGGAAAAATCATGCTTTGTATCTGAAGTTATTGGCCCATGGTCCTCAGTGAGGAAAGGACCTAGAACAGAGAAGAGGGCCGATAGGAAGTTAAAAGCAATTCTTATTTCTTCTTTCTCGAAAACCTGATGTGAGGGGGCCCACTGGGATGTCCATAATTGAAGCATTTTTCTTCATCGACTGTCGGTTTTTTACTAGGTGGCCGATGTCTTTGATGCTTTGGTTTTCGCAGGAAAGGGTAAGGGTTCCAAACTTAGCGTGTGAGCTTTGATGAAGACTTGCATCACTATTCGTTTCCTCGTGGCTCGATTGCTCATTTGCTTCTTCCTTTGGGCATGAAGTGTTTGGTGAGGCCTTTCTTCGCCTGTTGAAAAGCTAGCCCTTGCTCAAAGATCTTTTTTATTTAGCACTAGAGGGAGCCCTCCAATCTTAAAAAACCGATGGAATGCGATCTCATAGGCAATTTCCTATGAGGGCTGGACCCCCAGCATCTGTAGAAGAAAGGGGAAACTCAATCATGAAACTTAATTTCCAAGCGGAAGGATGAGAAAAAAAAAATCCACTATTGCAAAAAATCTTTCCTTCTTTTTTAGTAAGGGTGTCAGCCGCAAGTATGAGGGGACATTCCCCATCATAGAGAAAGTAGGACAAGTTGCCTAAAAACTTCAGCTTCTTTCCAAGCTAAAGATCCACCCTGTCTTCCATGTGGGGTGTCTAAAGACATACCATCCAGACATGGAAGACCCTACAAGAGGCGTTCCCAAGAGGCCACCGGAAAGGATGACGACTTCCTTGTCGAAGGAAGTGGAATATGTGATGGCGGAACGCAAAGTTAATCGACGTGGTGTCCCAGCTTAAACTTTTTACTTGGTAAAGTAGAAGGTTCTACCGAAGCAGGGAAGCTCTAGGGTTTTGCTAACCAGTGTGAAGTTGAGTTCTATCTTTCCCTAGTTCATGCAAGGCTAACCTTCGGGTTTTTGCTTTCTGGAAAAACCTCTTACCAGATGGTTGTTCGCTACAGCCTTTAAGTCTCGCCTAGCCTCTCCCGCCGTTCTCCAGGAAACTAGCGGCTCGCAGCTGTTCAGCCGCTTCTCTAGGAGATAGGAGATGTGCCGCTGACTGGGTTCAGGACACAACCATCGTCCGAACCGTCTGCTACCAAGTCCATGGGTTGGAACCCATAACAAACTGAAAAAGCACTTCTGCCGGTCGACGAATGCGTGCGGAGGTTGTAGCAGTGTTGAATGAACGGCTGATTTGGAACCAGACCGGGTAACTTTAAAGGTGGTCCCGATGTTAGATTCTGAAGAACCGACGGTTCTATTGGTGACCCATTCAAAAGAAGCTGGCCGCTTTGACTTTGATTAGCCAATCGAGTGCGTAGGGTGCTGTGCTCCTCTTCATTTGTTCCCGTTAACGACCACAAAGCCCAACACTGCTCCTGCTCGCTACTTGCCCACTTGCCCTTTTTTACTACTTTGACTAGCGCCCGGCAAAGGAATGATTTTTTCCCAAAGCCGACTTCCTTTATCGAGCGGCTCTCTCTGTTGACGATAAAAGCGATGGTCCGGGCTGTCTGAAATAAGCGGTAATTTTTCTCAGTCCTAATCCTAATAAATACCACGTGAAGCGCGTGATCACCCAGATTCCTAATGCCTTAATTATCTTTTATATATAATAACTTATCGACGTCAGCCCCCTTCCTACTCCAGCTAATGGAAAAATGCCTTTGAATGGTCGTAATCGTCGACAACCCAACCGACGTCCACCATAGGCTCGGCGAGCTGTCCTCCTAGATTTCCCGAAGGTAATGCCAGGGCCTTTTCAGTACTGACGACTCTTGATGCCAAGAAGGAGACCAACTAGACGAGACAGACCATTGTTCATAGGTTGGTTATAAGCCCGGAGATCGAATCAGATTCTTCCCCTTTGAGAGGGATTCTCGTGCCAACCATAGGAAGAAGAACTCGGTTACTCATCTTGGATCGGATTGGATTAATAGCTTTGTGCTGATCTACGAACGAGCCTTCTATTTGATTTATACTATACTTCTTCAAGTCTCCATCATCCCGATCTCTCTTTCCTGCCTGTCCAAAGAAAACAGAACCTCTTCTAGTTCAAGGTCGAAATCCTCAAACCAATCAAAATCTGATTTCTAGTTCACTATTCTTATGATAAGAAGTTCTGTCTCATTCATGTGATGAGAAAGCTGAGAATGAAAATTAGCAAATTTCACATCTACGGCAGATTCTGTGCCCCAAATCATTTAGACTTATGAAACTAAGCGGGCGGGGAAGGTATGACCCCTCCCCCATTGAACAAAGGGGATCCGTAGGGCGGGCTCACTCACATACTGGATAGGTGACTCGGAATTATAGTGCTAGTTCCGTTCCCTCGGGGAAGAGAAAGCACGAATCTATTACAATCTTAGTAGAGAACAGAGGAGGAAGAAAAACGTTGGTTCTTCGTTCCGTCCTTGACCTATGATATGATCAATAGCTTAATCCATCCACTGGACCACCTGGAATTCTTAATTAAACCTTTACCCGAAAAAGGAAATTGGATTTTCTTATTAAATCTTCTTTTCTTAGATTAAGATATCATCAGACCGGTAAGTTTAAGAAGGAATGCATTGATTTTCTGATTCCTTCTTTCCGCTCTTCGCTTAGCTACACCGGCTTACAGATGCCCATGTCCTTCATGGATCTAGGAGTTCATACGAATAATGGCTAGC